GGGTGCTTATTTGGTGGATTTGTGCGATGGGGTTATAGTGTCTTATAGTGTGATATTCTCACATTCAGGCTACAGATGGGTTTAAAATATTCAATTTACAGTAATTTTTACACTATAAATTCAGTTTATAGTTAAGTTTTAGCTTGGGTAACTAGCGGTGTTTGAGGGCTTCTTCCTGTTTCCGGGGGGTTTTCAGGAATGACAGAGGCTTTCAGACTTTAAGGGGTGGGGGGATTTTACGTCTAAAAACCTAAAGGGGGCGGAAATAGTCGGGGTAAGTGAGACAAGCATACCTTATGCACTTAGATATTAATATGTGAGTCTTAGTTCTATGTCTTTAAGACATGCATGTTCTGCTTTATGTACAACCTTTTGACCGTGCCTTCGCTTGGCAAACAGTGGGCAAGATGAAAGTGAACCCAAAAAAAAAAGAGAACCAGATGCCCGATGGAGTGAACGCCCGGCATGTTGGGTTATTAGGAGTATGTACTTCAACATTAACTTATGCAAGCGTCGATGAAAGTGGAAGGATGTACATGATGGTTTATATATATATATGGTGTAAATACATACATGTATTAAGTACATGATGGTTTATATATATATATGGTGTAAATACATACATGTATTAAGTACATGATGGTTTATATATATATATGGTGTAAATACATACATGTATTAAGTACATGATGGTTTATATATATATATGGTGTAAATACATACATGTATTAAGTACATGATGGTTTATATATATATATGGTGTAAATACATACATGTATTAAGTACATTCGACGCTCAAAACAGAGAGTAGTTTAGCGCTATAATGCTAACTTTGGGAGTTAGTGGCAGGAGTTGGAGTCTCCTCTCTCTGAGCGGTAGGGAGGATTTGAGCCTCCGCACCCGGATTACAAGACCGGTGCTCTAGCATTGAGCTACTACTGCAGCGAGTTAGGACTGTTTTGTTTTCTAACAGGCTGAGGGAGGGGATGAGAACAAGGAAGATTAAGAAGTAAAGTAAGGAGGCGATTTGTCCAACGATGATGTAGGGGTCTTCTACCGGCATTCCGCCAATTCAGGTTAGGACAACAACGTCTGCTACTAGGGCTCAGAAGAGGGCTTGTGTTAAAGGGCGGAAAGTTAAGCTTCGTTGCTTTGACGTGTGTAGTAGGGGGACCAGGATTAGCACTAAAATAGAGAATAGTAGAGCTAACACTCCGCCGAGTTTGTTTGGGATTGAACGAAGGATGGCATAGGCGAATAGGAAGTACCACTCGGGTTTAATGTGTGGCGGTGTGACGAGGGGGTTTGCGGGGGTGAAGTTGTCCGGGTCCCCGAGAAGGTTTGGTGAGAATAGGGCTAGGACGACGAGGGCTAGGAGTAATGCTGCAAAGCCCAGAAGGTCTTTGTATGAAAAGTAGGGGTGGAAAGAGATTTTATCGGAGTCTGAGTTTACACCTGTAGGGTTGTTTGATCCTGTTTCATGTAGGAAGAGAAGGTGCAGGATTGTGGCTGCTAACACTACAAAGGGAAGTAAGAAGTGGAACGCGAAAAACCGGTTAAGGGTTGCATTGTCTACTGAGAACCCACCTCAGATTCATTCGACTAGGGCTGTTCCCACGTACGGCACGGCAGAGAGAAGGTTGGTGATGACGGTGGCCCCTCAAAAGGACATTTGCCCTCATGGGAGCACGTATCCCACGAATGCGGTCATCATTACTAAAAGGAGAAGTACAACACCGATGTTTCAAGTCTCTTTGTACAGGTAGGAGCCATAGTATAGCCCCCGTCCAATGTGCAGGTAAATGCAGATGAAGAAGAATGAGGCGCCGTTGGCGTGCATGTTTCGGATTATTCATCCGTAGTTAACATCTCGACAAATGTGGGCCACTGAGGAGAAGGCTGTTTGGATATCGGAGGTGTAGTGTATGGCTAGGAATAAGCCTGTGAGGATTTGTGCGATGAGACATAGTCCCAGAAGTGAGCCAAAGTTTCATCACACGGAGATGTTGGAGGGGGCTGGAAGGTCTACTATTGCGTCGTTGGCGATTTTGAGCAGGGGGTGGGATTTTCGTAGGTTGGCCATTAAGTGTTCTTGTAGTGGAAAAACAACAGTGATTCTTCAAGTCATTAGTCCAGGTTAAAGTCCTGGCAAGAACTATGACGTTTTCTGTAATGTTATTATTATGCTGTGTTGTTCTGGGGTTAGCAGCTGTGGCTTCTAACCCGTCTCCTTACTTTTCTGCTTTGGGGCTAGTTGTAGTTGCGGGTGTGGGCTGTGGTCTGCTGTTGGCCCATGGTGGATCATTTCTGTCTCTAGTTCTTTTCTTAATTTATCTAGGGGGGATGCTGGTGGTGTTTGCCTATTCTGCGGCTCTTGCTGCGGAGCCATACCCTGAGACTTGAGGAAGTCGGCCGGTGGCTCTTCATATGGTGGTTTATGCGGCAGGAGTAGTGTTTGTGTCTGGGTTATTTTGAGGGGGCTGGCATGGGTCCTCGTGGGTTTTGGCTGATGAGTTGTCAGAGCTGACGCTTTTACGAGGCGATGTTGGGGGTGTCGGTTTAATGTATTTCCAGGGTGGTTGAATGTTGGTAGTCAGCGGGTGGGTGCTGTTGTTAACCTTGTTTGTTGTTTTGGAGTTGACTCGGGGGTTGTCTCGTGGCGCTTTGCGTGCGGTTTAAATGATTATCAGGGTTGTTATTAGAAGCAGTGTGATGACAAATAAAGTGAGGGAAGTTTTAATCAGCCCCTGCTGGATGCTGCTGGTGTGGGACGCAAGGGATGTGTTGGACGAGGCAATCGTCTTTGGGCCCACCTTTTCTAGCCATGCTTGGTCTAATGTTTGACTAGCAATCAATTGTCCTAGGAGGAGGCCTATTTGAGGAATGCTGCGGTGAATGATTGCTGGGAAAAACCCTAGTATGTTGGAGAAGTGGTGGGTCACCAGATTGGGTTTGGTCTTTATTTGCGTGGTGGTTAGTCGGGCCAGCTCTATTGCAGTAATGAGTCCCAGGGCTGTAACAGTTAAGGCGGCCATCTTCAACGTTAGTGGTATTGATATGATTGGTGTTTTTACAGGGGTCATGTTTGAGGTGATTAAAAGTCCGGCGATGATGCTTCCTCAGGCTAGGCGTTTAATGGGGTTAATCACTGCGGGGTTGTCTTCGTTAATTGGTGAGAGACTGTTAAACCGCGGGAAGCCTATAGGAACGTAGAAGGCAACTCGGAAGCTGTAGACGGCGGTGAATGAGGTTGCTAAGAGTGTGAGGGCCAGGGCTCAGGCGTTTAGGTGTGATGTGTTTAGGGCTTCAATAATTGCGTCTTTAGAAAAGAAGCCGGCTAAGAAAGGTGTCCCAGTTAGGGCGAGGCTCCCGATTACTAAACAGGAGGAGGTGATGGGGGTTAAGTGATGCATGCTTCCCATCTTGCGGATGTCTTGTTCGTCATTTAGGCTGTGAATCGTCGACCCGGAGCATAGGAAAAGCATTGCTTTAAAGAATGCGTGAGTGCAGATGTGGAGGAAGGCCAACTGGGGCTGTCCAAGCCCGATAGTTACTATTATTAGTCCTAGTTGGCTGGATGTAGAGAATGCTACAATCTTTTTAATATCGTTTTGGGTGAGGGCGCAGATGGCAGTGAATATTGTCGTTAATGCTCCTAGGCATAGGCAGATTGTGAGAGCGAGGGGGTTGTTGTCTATTAAAGGGCTTATCCGCACTAGTAAGAAGATGCCTGCGACGACCATTGTGCTTGAGTGCAGAAGTGCAGATACGGGGGTGGGGCCTTCCATGGCGGCGGGCAGTCAGGGGTGGAGTCCAAATTGCGCAGACTTTCCTGTAGCTGCCAGGATTAGTCCTATAAGAGGATAGGTGAGGTCCATGTTTTCTGAAGCGGCGAATATTTGTTGTATCTCTCAGGAGTTAAGGTTTATTGCCATTCACGCCATTGTGAAGATCAGGCCGATGTCCCCGACTCGGTTGTATAGAACTGCTTGAAGGGCGGCCGTGTTGGCGTCTGCTCGGCCGTATCACCACCCGATTAGGAGGAATGATATGATGCCAACACCTTCTCAGCCGATGAAGATTTGGAATATGTTGTTCGCGGTCACTAGAATGATTATTGTTACAAGAAAGGTGAGCAAGTACTTGAAGAACCGGTTAACGAAGGGGTCTGCATGCATATATCAGTGTGCGAATTCAAGAATAGACCAGGTCACATACAGTGCAACTGGGGTGAAGATGACCGAGTAGAAATCAAACTTGAAGCTGAGGTTTAGGCTGAAAGTGCTGATGTTTATTCAGTTTCAGTTAGTAATAATGGTTTCTAGGCCTTGATTAAGGAAGAGAAATAATGGGATCAAGCTGATGAAAAATGCCAGTTTAACTGATATTATGACGTGGGAGAGGGCCCACCCTTCTTGTTTTGGGGTGGGGGAGAGGGTGGTGAGTAGCGGGTAAATGAGTAACAGGAAGATGAGGAGGAGGCTTGATGTTATAATGGTGGGTAGATAATTCATAGCTACTACTTGGATTTGCACCAAGAGTCTTCGGGGCCTAAGGCCGATGGATGAGCTGTTATCCTTTAGGAGCATGGAAAATGAGCCTTGGGTTCAAACCAAGGGGAAGGGGCTTAGCAGGCCCCTCTGCTCTCCATGCCTCACTCGGGTGGGCGAGGGGGTTCTCACCCCTAATTTCAGAATCACAATCTAACATTTTGGTTAAATTACGCGCACATAAATTTCAGCCCGCAATTAGTTCTGGTTGGGCTGTTAATGCCAGCAGGGGGCACATGTGCATTGCCAGAAGGAGGTGTTCCCGTGTGTGGGTGGGCTGGGGGACCTTTAATTGTGAGGGAAGAGCTCCCCGTTGGCTTATCAGGAATATGTGGAGTGAGTACCCAGCTGTGATTAAGGTTCCGGCACCCGTTAGCGCAATTGTTGGTCACGATCAGTTGAAAGTTGTTGTGATGATTATTAGCTCTCCTATGAGGTTGGGCAGAGGTGGTAAAGCAAGGTTGGCTAGGCTTGCAATAAACCACCAGGCTGTCATAAGGGGGAGAATGAGTTGAAGTCCTCGTGCTAAGATCAGTGTTCGGGTGTGGGTTCGTTCGTAGTTCGTGTTTGCCAGGCAGAAGAGGGCTGAAGAGGTTAGTCCATGGGCGATTATCAGGATAACAGCACCAGCTAGGCCTCAGGGTGTCTGAATAAGAACTCCAATTGCTACTAAGCATATGTGGCTTACAGAGGAGTATGCGATTAGTGATTTCAAATCTGTTTGGCGTAGGCAAATCAGGCCTGCTATGATTACACCTCAGAGTGCAAGAACCACGAAAGGGTAGCATAAGTCTTTGGTTAGTGCTTCTATTAAGGATAGGATTCGGATTATCCCATATCCGCCTAATTTTAGGAGAACGGCTGCTAGAATCATAGACCCCGCGATGGGGGCCTCTACATGTGCCTTGGGAAGCCAGAGGTGGAGACCATAAAGGGGTATCTTAACTAGGAAGGCAATGAGGCATCCGGCCCATCAAAGCTTGTGAGATCAGCATGGGAGTTGTAACGGGTTTGTGTAATAAAGGGTGAAGAAGGACATAGAGCTTGTTCAACCTTCTAGGACGAGAAGGGCAACTAGTAATGGTAGTGAGCCGACGAGCGTGTAAAAGAGGAAGTATGTTCCTGCATTCAAGCGTTCCGTTTGGTTACCTCAGCGTGTGATGATAATTAGTGTGGGGATTAATGTGGCTTCGAATATCACGTAGAATATCATTAATTCTGTGGCCGTAAATGCTATGATAAGGAAGAGCTGAAGGGATGTTAATAGGGCAATGTATGTGCGTTGCCGGATAATTGGCTCTGAGGACATGTGTTTCTGGCTGGCTAGGATGGTGAGGGGTAGCAGCCAGCATGTTAGTGCGATGAAGGGGGCTGAGAGTGCGTCTGCCGCGAAGTGGGGGGTTGATGACATTCATCCAGTTTCTGAGGGCTTGCTAAGTCATGCGAGGCTCAAGAGGGCGATACAGAAGCTATGGGCTAAGCTTCGGGGTCAGACTCATTTGGGTTGTGATACAAATAGTATGGGGATTAGTATAAGGGTGGGTATAAGGATTTTTATCATTGGAGCAAGTTAAGGTTTTTAAGGCGGTCGGTCCCGTGGGTTCGGGCTGTTGCTACTAGCAGTGCTAGTCCGGCACTAGCTTCACAGGCTGAGAAAGCTAGTAGGAGCATAGGTGTAGTTGAGAAGCATATCGTGTTTAATTGGAGGGATCACAAGGATAATGCGAGGAATAGCGCTAATATCATGCCTTCTAAGCATAGAAGGACGGACAGTAGGTGGGTTCGGTGGAAGGCTAGGCCGGAGAGACCTAGAATAAAGGCTGCGGAGAAGACGAAGTGTACTGGGTTCATAACAGGTGGTTGTGGTGTTTAACCACAAGCTTTTGAGTCGAAATCAAATGTTTTCTTAAACTAACCTCCTATTCAGCTCATTCTAATCCCCCTTGTAGTCATTCATAAATTAAGCCTAGGGTTAGGAGCACGAGGATGACAGTGGCTCATGAGAATGCTATTAAAGGGTCGGCGAGTTGGTCGCCTCAGGGCAGGGGGAGGAGGAGGGCGATTTCTAGGTCGAAGAGTAAGAATAGGATTGCTACAAGGAAGAAGCGCATTGAGAAAGGTAGTCGCGCGGAACCCATCGGGTCGAACCCACACTCGTATGGGGACAGTTTTTCGTAGTTGGGGGATATAAGGGGGAGTCAAAAGGATACCAGGGCTAGTACTACTGAGAGGGCGGTTGTGATTACAAGAATGGTAGTTAGGAGGTTCATTACCTTTCCTTGGATTTTAACCAAGACTGAATGATTGGAAGTCACTAATACTAATTTAATATTAGAAAGGTTAGGATCCTCATCAGTAGATGGAGATATACAGGAAAAGTCAAACTACATCAACGAAATGCCAGTATCAGGCAGCTGCTTCAAACCCAAAGTGATGGGCTGATGTGAAGTGGTGTTTGATTTGACGAAGAAGGCAGACCGCTAAGAATGTTGATCCGATAAGTACATGTAGGCCGTGGAATCCTGTTGCTACGAAAAAGGTGCAGCCGTAGACCCCGTCGGCAATGGTGAAAGGTGCTTCGTGGTATTCCATTCCTTGAAGGAAGGTAAAATAGCCACCTAAAAGAATAGTTAATCCTAGAGACTGGATGGCTTGCTTCCGTTTGCCCTCTATAATGCTATGGTGGGCTCAGGTAACGGTAACTCCTGAGGCCAGGAGAACTGCGGTGTTCAATAGGGGGACTTCAAAGGGGTCGAGAGGTGTGATACCAGTGGGGGGTCAGGCGCCCCCCAGTTCGGCTGTAGGTGCGAGGCTCGAGTGGTAAAAAGCTCAGAAGAACCCAAGGAAAAATAGGACTTCTGATGCGATGAATAGAATTATTCCGTATCGTAGCCCTTTTTGGACGGGGGGTGTATGGTGTCCTTGGAATGTGCCTTCTCGAACGACATCCCGTCATCACTGGCAGATAGTTAGGATTAAAAGTAGGGTGCCTAGGGCTATAAGGATTGATGAGTGGTAGTGAAATCAGATAGCCAGGCCGGATGTTATCAATAAAGCAGCTACTGCACCCGTAAGGGGTCAGGGGCTTGGGTCCACTATATGGTAGGGGTGTGCTTGATGGGCCATTATACGTTCTCTTGTAGATAGAGGCTCAATAGTAGGACGAAGACGTAAGCCTGGATTAAGGCTACAGCTACTTCTAAAAGAGTTAGTATTAGTAGCAGGGTGAAAGTTAGGCCGGCGACGACTGGCATTAGCGGGATTAGACCGTATGCGGCTAAGGCGATTAGATGAATTAGTAGGTGGCCGGCTGTAATGTTTGCAGTTAGTCGGACCCCTAGGGCTAAGGGTCGAATGAATAGGCTAATTGTCTCGATGACGATTAGGACCGGGATCAGGGGTGTGGGCGTGCCTTCTGGGAGCAGGTGGGCTAGCGAGAGGTTTGGCTGGTTTCGCATTCCAACAATTACGGTTCCAAGTCACAAGGGTACTGCAAGCCCGAGGTTTAAAGATAGTTGGGCTGTGGGTGTGTATGTGTAGGGTAGCAGGCCGAGAAGGTTGATGGTCATTAAATAGATGACTAGTGCAACAAAAAGAAGGGCCCATTTGTGGCCTGGCACGTTGACTGGCAGGAGGAGGTACTTAACAAATTGATTAATAAATCATCCTTGGAAGGTTAAGAGGCGATTGTTAAGTCATCGTGAGGTGGGCTGGGGGAAGAGGATAAGTGGCAATACAATTGCTAGTGCAATTAGTGGGATACCAAAGAAAATTGGGGAGACAAATTGGTCGAAAAGGCTTACTGTCATGGTCAGGCTCAGGGTTGTGTTTTTGTTTCTTGCGTAGCTTGAGGGGAAGGCTCGTTGGGGAAAGTGTGGCCTAGAACTTTGGCTGGGATGATTGTCAGAAATACTACTCATGAAAAGACTAGTGTCAAAAATCAAGGGGCGGGGTCTAACTGGGGCATATCGCTAAGGGTAGATGTTGCTTACCACTCTCTAGCTTAAAAGGCTAGCGCTTCTAACTGTTTAGCTTCTCAGCGAAGAGTCTTCGGCCATTAGTGTAACTCAGGTCTCGAAGTTGTATAGTGGGACTGCTTCTACGACGATAGGTATAAAGCTGTGGTTGGCTCCGCAAATTTCTGAGCACTGTCCGTAAAAGACGCCAGGGCGAGATACTAGAAAGGTCGTTTGGTTCAGTCGTCCTGGTACTGCGTCAACTTTAACACCAAGGGCTGGAACAGCTCAGGAGTGGAGCACGTCTTCCGCAGAAACAAGGACCCGCACTGGGGATTCTGTTGGTACGACCATTCGATGGTCAGCTTCAAGTAGTCGGAAGTGGCCAGGGGCCAGGTCTTGTGTGGGAATTATATAAGAGTCAAAAGCTACTTCTTCATAATCTGTGTATTCATATGATCAGTACCATTGATGTCCGACAGCCTTTACTGTAAGGTGCGGGGAGTTAATTTCGTCCATTAGGTAAAGGAGGCGGAGAGATGGGAGGGCGATTAAAATTAGGACAACTGCTGGGAGAATGGTTCAAATAATTTCAATCTCTTGTGAGTCTAGAATGAGTTTGTCGGTTACCTTAGCTGTAACCATGGCCATGATAGTGTAAAGCACTATTGTGCTAATAAGAATTACGATTATCAGGGCGTGGTCATGGAAATGAAGTAGTTCTTCTATTAGAGGTGAGGCTGCATCTTGAAACCCGAGCTGTGAGGGATAGGCCATAGTTAAGATCCGCAGGTTTTTAACTTGCAACTTTGCTTCGACAAAGCAATATAATAGTTTTACTAGGGTCTCAGTTAAAGAAAGTGACAGAACGGTTATGTGGTTGGCTTGAAACCAACATATGGGGGTTCAACTCCTCCCTTTCTGGATATTACGATCGGGTTTGTACGAAGGCTGGCTCTTCAAACGTGTGGTAGGGGGGAGGGCAGCCGTGAAGTCACTCGATATTGGTCATCGTCATCTCTACTATTAAGACTTCTCGTTTGGCAGCAAATGCTTCTCATACAATGAATAAGAACATGATCACTGCAACTAATGACACTAAAGAGCCGATTGATGAAATTGTGTTTCATAGTGCATAGGCATCTGGGTAGTCTGAATACCGTCGTGGTATTCCTGCCAGGCCTAAAAAGTGTTGGGGGAAGAAGGTTAGGTTAACACCGAAGAACATGATACCAAAGTGGATTTTTGTTCATGTCGAGTGGAGGGTGTACCCTGAGAATAGTGGGAATCAGTGGACAAAGGCAGCTACAATGGCGAACACCGCCCCCATAGAGAGGACATAGTGGAAGTGAGCGACAACATAGTATGTGTCGTGTAGGACAATGTCTAAGGATGAGTTGGCTAGGACGATTCCGGTTAGGCCTCCCACCGTAAATAGGAAAATGAACCCGAGTGCTCATAGTAGGGGGGTTTCTCATTTGATTTTTCCGCCATGGAGGGTGGCTAGTCAGCTAAATACTTTTACACCTGTTGGAATTGCGATGATTATTGTAGCGGAGGTAAAGTACGCTCGGGTGTCGACATCCATACCAACAGTGAACATGTGGTGGGCTCATACAATAAAGCCTAGAAGTCCAATTGCCATCATGGCTCAAACCATTCCTATGTAGCCGAAAGGCTCTTTTTTACCAGCGTAGTATGCTACGATGTGTGAGATCATCCCGAACCCGGGTAAAATAAGAATGTACACCTCAGGATGCCCGAAAAATCAGAAGAGGTGTTGGTAGAGAATTGGGTCACCTCCCCCGGCTGGGTCAAAAAATGTGGTGTTCAGATTACGGTCTGTGAGCAGTATCGTAATCCCCGCAGCAAGTACAGGGAGAGAGAGCAACAGAAGGACAGCGGTAATTAGAACTGCTCACACAAAAAGTGGGATTTGGTATATTGAGACAGTTGCTGGTTTCATATTGATGATCGTTGTGATGAAGTTAATAGCGCCTAGAATTGATGAGATCCCTGCAAGATGCAGAGAGAAAATAGTGAGGTCGACAGATGCTCCTGCATGGGCGAGATTGCCGGCTAGTGGGGGGTATACTGTTCAACCAGTTCCGGCACCACCTTCCACGCCAGAAGAGGCCAGTAGAAGCAAGAAGGAGGGTGGGAGAAGTCAGAAGCTTATGTTATTCATTCGTGGGAATGCCATATCGGGGGCACCGATCATTAGGGGGATCAGTCAATTACCGAATCCCCCAATCATGATTGGTATTACCATGAAGAAGATTATAACGAAAGCGTGGGCAGTAACGATTACATTATAAATCTGGTCATCGCCCAATAGCGCACCAGGTTGGCTAAGTTCGGCTCGGATGAGAAGGCTCAATGCTGTGCCTACCATGCCTGCCCAAGCACCAAATACTATATAGAGGGTGCCAATGTCTTTATGGTTAGTGGAGAAAAATCAGCGTGTAATTGCCACAGGTAAGATGACTGAGTCGTCAAGTGGTGGATTGTAGTCCCATAAACAGAGGTTCAAGCCCTCTTCTTACCAAGCTCCGGGGTGTAAACACGTAAGATTGCAAATCTTAAGAAGCAGGCTAGTCACCTGCCGGGGCTTTCCCCCGCCTTCGCCGCCGATATAGGCGGGGGAAAGTAGATAGATGCCCGCTGGTTAAGGCGCTTAGCTGTTAACTAAGCTTTTGTAGGATCGAGGCCTGCCTATCTAGAGAGGTCTTAGCTTAATGTAAAGTGTCTGATTTGCATTCAGATGATGTGGGATAGTTCCCGCAGATCTTAGTTTCGGGAACTGAAAGACTTTCACTTCACTGTGGGCTTTGAAGGCCCAGGGTCTGGTTTATTAACCTAAGTCCCCGTTAGTTTGCAAGCAGGGCTATGCAGAGGGGTGTCATTGGGAGGAGTAGTAGAGCTCCGGCGGTGGCGGTGGTGAGTAGGAGTGTGGGGGACTTTTGGGTTAGTCGCCATGTGGTGGATGCTGGGGTGCTATTGGGGGAGATTGTCAGGGTCATGGCGTAGGATAGCCGGAGGTAGAAATAAAGGCTCAGGAGAGCTGAGAGGGCAAGGAATGAGGCTACTAGTGAGAGGTCCTGTTTGGTTAGTTCCTGGAGGATCAATCATTTGGGCATGAATCCTGTGAAAGGTGGGAGGCCGCCAAGAGAGAGGAGTGCTAAAGGTGCGATGGCTGTGAGGGCGGGGGCCTTGTTTCATGATGTGGCTAGTGAGTTGACGGTGGTTGATTTGTTAAGGTTGAAAATCATAAAGGCTGAGAATGTTATGATGAAGTAGGTAAGGAGGGTAAGAAGCGTGAGTTTGGGTATAAACTGAAGTACAACTATTATTCAGCCGAGGTGTGCAATTGAGGAATAGGCCAAAATCTTTCGTAGTTGGGTCTGGTTTAGCCCTCCTCAACCTCCAATTAGGGTTGAGAGAATTCCGATAGCGAGCAGGGTTGTGGAGGTGTGGGTGGTTTGGACTTGTAGGAGCAGGGCAAATGGTGCGAGTTTTTGTCAGGTGGACAAGATTAAGCCGGTGGTGAGGTCCAAACCTTGGAGGACCTCTGGGAGCCATGCATGTATGGGTGCTACTCCAATTTTTAGTGCCAGGGCAATGATAATCATTGTAGTTGGGAGTGGGTGCTGGGCTTGTTGGATGTCTCATTGGCCCATTATCCAGGCATTTGTTGTGGCTGCGAAGAGAAGCGTTGTAGCTGCAGTGGCTTGAACAAGGAAGTATTTTGTAGTTGCCTCAATTGCTCGTGGGTGGTGTTGGCGTGCTATTAGTGGTAAGATGGCAAGGGTGTTAATCTCTAGGCCTATCCATGCTATGAGCCAGTGAGAGCTCGCGAATGTAACAGTAGTGCCTAGACCTAGGCCGGCAATAAAGATGGTGAGGACGAGGGGGTTCATAGGCAAAGACGGGGCTTAATCCGTTTCACTGGGGTATGGGCCCAGTAGCTTGTATAGCTTACTTTGCTAGAGAGTGGTGTAATATGGAAGCACTAAGAGTTTTGATCTCTTCAGATTGGGTTCAAATCCCTTCTCTCTAAGGAGTCAGGGGGACTCTAACCCCCATAGAGCACTACATCAAAGTGGCCCTTTAATTCAGGCATGGCTCCTCTTCTATAGTTGTGGGGGTAGGCCGGATATTGAGATGGGGAGTGAGAGGTGTAGGATAAGGAGTGCAATTGTAATGGGAAGAAAGTTTTTTCAAATTAGGTGCATGAGCTGGTCGTATCGAAATCGTGGGTAAGAGGCTCGGACTCAAAGGAATAGCACTGATAGTATTGTGGCCTTGACCATTAGGCTGGTAGTGGTGAGGAAAGGCATGGTGGGGATGTGGGAGGCTCCTAGGAATAGGGTGGCGGAAAGCGTATTCATCAGTAGAATGTTGGCGTACTCGGCTAGGAAAAAGAGGGCGAAGGGGCCTCCTGCATATTCAACGTTAAACCCTGACACAAGTTCTGATTCCCCTTCCGTGAGGTCGAAAGGGGCTCGGTTGGTTTCCGCCAGTGTGGAGATGTATCATATTGCTGCTAGTGGTCAGGCTGGCAGGAGCAGTCAGATGGTTTCTTGGGTGACGCTGAAGATGCGGAGGGAAAAGCCCCCGGCAAAGATAATGGCGCTTAAAAGGATGAGGCCGAGGCTGACCTCGTATGAGATTGTCTGTGCGACGGCTCGTAGGGCCCCGACTAGGGCGTATTTTGAATTTGAGGCCCATCCGGAGCCGAGGATTGAGTAGACGGCTAGGCTTGAGAGCGCTAGGATAAAGAGGATGCTCAAATTTAGATCAAGAACTGGGTAGGGTAGTGGCATGGGTATTCATAGTGTGAGTGCGAGTGTTAGAGCTAGTATGGGTGTGAGCAAGAACAAGAGCGGTGATGCTGTGGAAGGGCGGATTGGCTCTTTGATAAATAATTTGACACCGTCAGCGATGGGTTGAAGGAGTCCGTAGGGTCCTACAATGTTTGGGCCCTTCCGTAGCTGTATATAGCCTAACACTTTTCGCTCGATAAGTGTGAGGAAGGCGACAGCCAAAAGTACTGGGACAATTACGGCTAGCGGGTTGATAATATGTGTGATTACGTAAAGGGTCATAGTTAGAGAGAGGATTTGAACCTCTGTAGAAAGGGCTTAGACCTTTTGCAAGATTCCGGGCTCTGCCACTCGAACAGTGTCTTAACTAGACAGTGGGACGTATGCCGTAATGTCTAGTTTAGATGTTTTCACTAGGCTGGGGAGGGGCGTGCTTTTAGCAGGGGCCCCCTCTTTTCGGTCCTTTCGTACTAGAAAAGGGCATATTCATAGATAGAAACTGACCTGGATTACTCCGGTCTGAACTCAGATCACGTAGGACTTTAATCGTTGAACAAACGAACCTTTAATAGCGGTTGCACCATTGGGATGTCCTGATCCAACATCGAGGTCGTAAACCCCCTTGGCGATAAGGGCTCTTGAAGGGGATTGCGCTGTTATCCCTAGGGTAACTTGGTCCGTTGATCGGCTAGCCGGATCAGACTGGTCAGAAGTTCTGTTAATTAGAGAGGTGTCTCTGATTTCGGGGAGCATGGTTAAGTAAATCGAGGGTTGTGCTCCTAGTCCACGTGGGGGTTTTGCTTTCCCCAGGGTCGCCCCAACCGAAGACATTTGAACAGTGCCCATTTGTTTGTGGCCTGAAAGCATTTTTAACGTGGTCTGTCCTGTTGTCTAAAGCTCCATAGGGTCTTCTCGTCTTATGTGCGTATCCCCGCTTCTGCACGGGGAGATCAATTTCATTGGCTGGAAAGAGGAGACAGTTAAGCCCTCGTCATACCTTTCATACAGGTCTTCATTTAAAAGACAAGTGATTACGCTACCTTAGCACAGTCAAAATACTGCGGCCGTTTAACTAATGTCACTGGGCAGGCGCGACCTCTTATACTTAGGGCTGCAAGAGGCGATGTTTTTGGTAAACAGGCGGGGCTTTAAGTGTCGTTTGCCGAGTTCCTTCTCTTATCTTTTAGTCATTCCTAGCGGGCACTCCAGTGTGGGTTTAACGGTGGGGCTTGAGGGGTTTTCTGGTTAGCAGGGTGTCTCTCATTTCTCTCTTTTAGTTGAGTTCGTTAATAGTCGGTGGTTGGTCCATTTCGATTTACACATGTGCGTAGGAGAAAATTTGTTGTTTTCTTATTACTTATGTTAACATTATCACTCCGAATGAAGAATCGGATGGCCCGGTGTGGAGAAGGGGTGTGAGATAAAAATATTGGGATATATGGAGTCTGGGTGTGTTCGAGCTGTAACGCTTTCTTATCGGGTGGGTGCTTCTAGTCCTACCGGGACACACTTCTTCCTTACAAAGTATAATCTTTACCCTCCTAAAAAGGTTGTGTCCTGCTTCAAAGGGGCTGTACCCCCTTTGAATTACTCCCTCAGCTTCTATGAATCTTGGGTCTTAATAGGTAAATAAGAAGGTAGAATCTGGGGGGCTGAACTTATATTCATTTCACGGGCAACCAGCTATAATTAAGTTCGGTAGGCTTTTCACCTCTACCCAAGGCTCTTCCCACTCTTTTGCCACAGAGACGGGTTGGCCCTAATCATTAGGCTGTCCTGGGGTAGCTCACTTAATTTCGGGGTTTGAAGCTCAAGAACGTTACGCGTAACAAATGCTTGTTAACTCATGATGCAAAAGGTACGAGGGGGTATCTCTGCTTTTTTGTACTTTACTGGGCTGTTTCATATCTTTTTCAGCGTTCCCTTGCGGTACTTTTTCTATTGCGCCTATGTTTCCTTTTCTGTCGCCCATACTGGGGTGGGAGAATGGTTTAACTGTTGCTGTTTATTTTGTTTGGGGTTATTCATGGGTGGTTTTTGTGCTTGGGTAAGAGGGCTAGCTAGTGGGTAGCAGAACGGTCCGATTTGCACGGACACTTTCTCGGTGTAAGGGAGACGCTGTTTCTTGCTTGGCCACGTTCTGTATGTGTTAATCCAAGCGCACCTTCCGGTACGCTTACCATGTTACGACTTTCCTCTCCTGAGTTGCGGGCGGCATTTTAGTTAAATTATGTCTTCATGCATTGGAGAGGGTGACGGGCGGTGTGTACGCGCTTTAGAGCCCTTTTCAGCAGGACACTCTATTTCCTGCTTACTGCTAAATCCTCCTTCAATTGTATGTTTCAATACGATATTCGTTTTTGCTGAATTAGCAAATGTAGCCCATTTCTTCCCCTCTCATTCACTACACCTCGACCTGACGTTCTGGGCTTTGCCAGTTTTGCTTACTGCTGGGCCATCAAAAGGGTAAGCTGACGACGGCGGTATATAGGCGGTATGGAGCAAGGGAGGGTGAGGTTTAACGGGGGTTATCGGTTGTAGAACAGGCTCCTCTAGTCGGATGTAAAGCACCGTCAAGTCCTTTGGGTTTTAAACTTATGTTCGTAATTCCCGGGCGGAGTGGTCTAATAAGAGCCACTCTAAGTTTAGGGCTAAGCATAGTGGGGTATCTAATCCCAGTTTGTTCCTTAGCTTTCGTGGGTTCAGGTTTGTTAAAGTTACTTTCGTAGTTGGGCTTCATGTTTTCGGATGCGTATAACAGCCATGAAAATGTTCGACTTTATTTTTTTAGTCTCCTTAACCACGCTTGGTGCCGAGTATGTCCATCAACTTGGGCCTCTCGTCTAACCGCGGTTGCTGGCACGAGTTTTACCGGCCCTCTTATAGCTTTAACTGAGTCAAGCTTTCGCTTATGGCTAAATGTCTATCACTGCTGAATACCCTTGGGGGTGTGGCTGGGCTAGGCGTCATGGGCTAAGTTTTTGTGCCTGATGCCGGCTCCTTATTCCAACATTATTGGGTGGGGGCCAGTTACTCACGGGGCTGCGGAGACTTGCATGTGTAAGTATAGCTAAAGCTAATGGAAAAGCCAGGACTAAGCTTTTGTGCTCACGGGGCTTTCTAGGGCCCATTTTGACATCTTCAGTATCATGCTTTATCTTAAGCTACGTTGGC